CCCATTGCATTCCGGAAGCTCGTAGCATTGGTCCTGATAAACCCCAATTTATTGCTTCCTCTCCACCAATAATGCCCACTCCTTCAACTCGTTCCAAAAAAATGGGATTCCGCGTAATAAGCTTTTGATATTCAACAACTCCTGTTAAAGAATAATCGCAGAAATCCAAACATTTATCTATCCAGCCATGAGGTAGATCAGCAGCTACTCCCCCGATACGGAAATAATTATGCATCATTCGCATACCTGTGGCAGCTTCGAATAGATCATATAGCAATTCCCTCTCTCTGAAAATATAGAAGAAAGGAGTCTGTGCACCGATATCCGCCATAAAAGGCCCAAGCCATAACAAATGAGAAGCTATACGACTCAACTCCAGCATAATGACTCTGATATAGCTGGCTCTTTTAGGTACTTGAATATTTCCCAATTGTTCTGGTGCATTTACCGTTATTGCCTCTGTGAACATAGTAGCTAAATAATCCCAACGTGTTACGTAAGGTAGATACTGTATAATTGTTCGGTTTTCCGCAATTTTTTCCATCCCTCTGTGTAAATAACCCAATACGGGTTCACAATCAATAACATCTTCACCATCTAGAGTAACGATGAGTCGAAGAACACCATGCATTGATGGGTGGTGAGGACCCATATTGACTATCATGAAGTCTTTTCTTATATCCGGTACAGTCATATGTTTTCTTCCCCGATTCATTATTTCATGAATTGCTGAAAACGAAACGAGGTTCATCAAAATTCAAGATCTAATAAAGCATTCAAACGAATTTTCAAATTAACGAGTTTTTGGTTCCCGAATATCCAACTGACCAATTAATTCTTTATAACGTACTCTATTTTTCTTTGACAAATAAGCCAGTATACGTTGACGTTTTCCCAGAATTTTCCGAAGACCTCTCTGAGATAAATAGTCTTTTCTGTGCAATTCCAAATGTGAAGTAAGTCTCCGTATCTTATTGGTGAAACTGAATACTTGAAATTCAACAGACCCTTTGTTTTTTTCTTTTTCTTCTTGCGGAATAACTGAGATGAATGAATTTTTTACCATAAAAAGAATTCTTCTCTCTCTCTCTTTTTTTTCTTTCTTTTCCACAGATATGGATTTTACCGATCAGGAATAATAATAATGCCAGTCATTTAGATCTGGTACACACAATAAAATAATCTGGATTTATTCATAGACTACTTTCTATCGAATCCAATTGAAAATTGGATTCGATAGAAGGAGATGGTACATTTCTACACCCACAAAAGGGAATGATTGGGACTTAAGAAAATTCTGCCGATTCATTCCTAGATCCAATTGATATGATACATCATTGAATCAGTATCATGTATCAGAATCTAATGTAACACAACGTGTGTGTACATTTGTATACCTTTATATACCGGATATGACACGTGATATAGATATATAGGAAATCCACCATCAACTAATTCTGACTCGTGGATACATATGTATCCTTGACATACTGAAACGACTGCCATTATTGGTATCAAACCAGTAGCGATTCATACAAGCTAAATCTTCTAATCGATAATTGGGCCAAAGAAACAATTTGAATTGGATAAATTTATTTATATCTGTATCAAAATGCTTGTCCTCATCCAAAAATTGCACACAGTTCCTTACGTTGTTGCCATTGAAAAATACTGAATTTCTATTCACAACATTCTCATTCTCGGAATTCAAACAAATTAGAATTCTCAATTCTCTACGACGTCTAGGAGATGGAATATTTTCAGGAACAAGCAAAGCATAATTATTTTCATCTCCATTCACAAGTACCTTTCCATGTTGTGCAATGGATCTATCGAAATAATCTTCATCAACATATTTTTTTTCTCGGCATATTCGATTAGTTTGGTACTTATTCTTATGGACCAATGAAATACTTATGGTTTGATACATAATCCATTGTCCATCCCATTTTATAGACAGACGAACCGGTTCGATAATCAATATTCCCCTTTTTATCAATTCTGTAAGAGTTAGATCCTTCTGAATCAGCATTACATCCAGGCGCATTTCTCCTCTTTGAATAGAGGATATAGCAATTTCCCTTGGATTTATCAGCCTAAGCAGGAGACAATATACCTTGATATTATTGATCATTCTTTGATTCAAAGGATCATCCCATCTCAATTGAAAAAGCAAATACCTTTTCAGGAAGAAATCTAGTTCCGCTTCCTTATTGCTCTTGGATTGTCTTTTCTTTCTACGTTTTTTAATGTCTGATTCCGCGGAATCTTTTTCAAGATCTTTTTGTCGGTTTCGTGGATCTGATCCAAGATTCCCTTGACCCAGCTGTTCTTTTTCTTCTTGATTTCGATTCTCTAATTCAAGATATTCTTTTTGATTAGATGATAGACGAAGATCCTTTTTTTGATTTCTGTTGATGTTTTTATTTTCACTAATGTTTTCATTTCCATTCAAATTGAAAATAAGTAATTTGATTGGTATGATCCACGGTTTAATCTTATATGCATCATAAAGTAGCACAAATTCTGAGAAGAACCAGGGTTCTAGATTCGATATGGGACGATGTAGCATTTCTTCATTCATTCCCATCCAATCAAAAAAAAACCTTTTTTTTTGATTGGATGGGTTGATTTCTTGATGAATCGTGAGATAAAAAAGATCTTTCTTATCAATTATTTGATAATCATTAGTCCCAGTCTTAGTATTTTTATTAATGTTGGTTCCAGTATCTATATCGGTCCAAGTCTCAATATCGATATTCTTTCTAAGAAAAAAATTGAGAATTCTCCACTCCAAATATTTTCTATCCGGATTTTTCCCCGTATCAATAATAGACCCTTCCCCTAGATAATCATTAATAGCTATACCCCCCGGTACATAAAATGATTCGGGTTTAGGCATGTTGTAATTATATGGAATCTCTCGGTCTCCATTTACTTGGAATGGCGATCCATAAATATATGAGCCCTTCCTGTCTTCATAATGAATATATTTATGTGATAAAAGATCATATCTGTAGTGTTTTTTAAATTTTTCTTTTTGACTCGGTAATGAGTTCACTACATAATTATTTTGTTTCTCGTAATGAATTAATTGGTCTTTTTCTTTTTCATATGAATCTTTTTTTGAGTCTTTATTTTGAATCATACGACGTTGATTGACTCTATTTCGCCATTTTTGCGGTACTAATTTAGACCATCTAGTCTGAGATAAATTGTATTGATAATGACCCCTTAACCAATTTTTCCATTCATTCATTCCAGAATTCGGAAGTTTCTTAGACCTTGATTTGGCATCCAATATTCCTCGTGTCCCAAAATGGTCCTTTATTCTATCCTTAAGAAAAAGATATACTCCGCGATATTGAAGTACAGATCTCAAGTAATACTTATTAATAACTTGGATTTGTGATAAATTGTAAAATACATATGCTTGGGACAAGGAAGATAAGTCACAATAAATCTGTGATTTCTTATTACTAATATTAGAAAGAGACTTTTTTATAGTCGAAATAAAGTGAATTGCATTTTGATTTGTTTCATCAATTCCTTCTTTATTTCTTTCATCATTGTAAATGTCTTTGTCGATAATTTTTTTTGTTGATTCAAATTCAAGGAAAAGTTGTGCATTTATTCTGGGAATATTAATGTTACATAGAAAGATATCCATATAGATTCTTTCAATGAAAGATTTCATAAAATAGTGCCATTTACGTATTAATCGGGCACCTCCTCTTTTTGATATCTGCCAAATATGTTTCTGTGATTCCGATCTTTTATCATCACAACCTGTCTCGTTAGGACTAATCTTTCTATTTGGAGTTAGAAATATTTTTCTCTTGTCTTTTGTAATCCTTTCTATTTTATTTCGGATTGTGGTTGTCCTATCAGCCAGATCCTTCATTTTTTTTTCTGTCAGTGAATAATTTGTCCAATCCACAGATCTAATTCGAATGATCGATTCATGGTTAATCTTATTACTAATTATAGAATCTTTTCTATTTTCATTCGGTTCATATACTTTCCTCAATCCAAATAAGAAAATTGGATTTACTTTTGCAAACTCTTTTATTATTCTTTTTATAAATAGAACTGTTTTGAGAATCCATCTTGTTTTTTCTTTTAAGACCCTTAGAAACAATTTTTTTCTTTCTCCTAAAGCTCTTAGAACTAGAAAACATTTCTTTTTCACTTTTCTAATTTTTTTTTCGAGTTCTTTCCAAATGGGGTCAAAAAAGGAAGGTCGTTTTCGGGGAGAACCAAAAGGTAGTTCAGTTTCCATCCCCCAGACTGTTAAAAAACCAAAATTTTCTTTTTTTCCTTTCTTTTTCATTCGATCTCCATGATGGAATCGTAGCTTAGATCTGTGCCAAGGTTTCAGACAGAAAGGAAATAGGATCTTTATTTGAATACCGTCTGTTAGCCAGTCTTTCGGAAATTCTGTTTCTGATAATTGAACACCATTATAGGTGCATTTAACATGCATTTCTCTATTCCACTCCTTCCAATCCTCGTACCACTCGGGGAATTGAAATAATAACATACGGCCGAGATTTTTAGCTATTATCAATGAAGGCAATACGATGTATTTTCTAAGAATCGATTGTGTTACTAACATAGAACCTCTTATTGCTTGAGCAAATAGAATAGTATCCCAATTTTCTGCTATTGCTATCCGTTCATTCTCTTCCCTTTTCTCCTCCTTTGTTTTTTCCTTTTCTTTTGCCTCTTTTTCCTCAGAATCCGAAGTTTTGAATTCCGGACCTTTCCCCCCCCAATTCCTAAAAATTAGGTTCATCATTCCGGAGATATCAAAAGAAAAAAAAATAGTTTTGTCTATTCTGTCCAAAAAAAGTGGGGAATGCACGTTTGCTTGAAACATTTCCCAAGTAACTGTTTTACGTCTTTGAGCGCGCATGGATCCTTTGATTAGATCCCTACGAAAATCCGATTGTTGCGAGTAACGTATCAACGCCACCTCTTCTGCTTGATCACTATTA